CGATGGACTAATGACTAATCAGCCCATGATCACACATAACTGTGGTGTCATGCATTTGGTATTTTTTAATTTTAGGGGGTCGAACTTGCTATGACTCAGCTATGACCTAAAGGTCCTGACTCAGTCAAATATATTGTAGCTGGGCTTATTCTCTATGCGGGGCTCCCACACGCACAACAGTCAAGGTGCTATTCAGTCAATGGTCACAGGACATATACTTAAATCCCTATTGTTCCACAGGACACGGCATGCGCGCACCCACGTATACGTGTACACGTGTACACGTACACACGTACACACGTACACACGTACACACGTACACACGTACACACGTACACACGTATACACGTATACACGTATACACGTATACACGTATACACGTATACACGTACACACGTACACACGTACACACGTACACACGTACACACGTACACACGTACACACGTGTACACGTATACACGTATACACGTATACACGTATACACGTATACACGTACGCACGTATACACGTATACACGTATACACGTATACACGTATACACGTATACACGTATACACGTATACACGTATACACGTATACACGTATACACGCGAACACTTTAATTTAGTAAATAACTAGCTTAATCAAACCCCCCTTACCCCCCGTTAACCTTATTTATAACAATACGTGCCTATTTATGTCTTGCCAAACCCCAAAAACAAGACTAGACCGTACCTAAATATAAGGCCTAAGAAAACGCTTATAAGCTTACCAATCCCCTATCATTACTAGCTACTAATACTAAATCATAACTCTGTTCGCAGTTATCTATAGATATACCGACCTAACTCTAATTCGTCCCTATCGAACAACATTTTACATGTCCAAGTTAGCCCCACATCCCAGTTAATGTAGCTTAAACATATAAAGCAAGGCACTGAAAATGCCTAGATGAGTCGCCAGACTCCATAAACACAAAGGTTTGGTCCTGGCCTTTCCATTAGTTATTAATAAGATTACACATGCAAGCCTCCGCATCCCGGTGAAAATGCCCTCTAAATCACCCAGTGACCTAAAGGAGCTGGTATCAAGCACACAACCACAGTAGCTCATAACACCTTGCTCAGCCACACCCCCACGGGATACAGCAGTGATAAAAATTAAGCCATGAATGAAAGTTCGACTAAGCTATATTAAACAAGGGTTGGTAAATTTCGTGCCAGCCACCGCGGCCATACGATTAACCCAAACTAATAGACCCACGGCGTAAAGCGTGTTACAGAGAAAAAATATACTAAAGTTAAATTTTAACTAGGCCGTAGAAAGCTACAGTTAACATAAAAATACAGCACGAAAGTAACTTTAACACCTCCGACCACACGACAGCTAAGACCCAAACTGGGATTAGATACCCCACTATGCTTAGCCCTAAACTTAGATAGTTACCCTAAACAAAACTATCCGCCAGAGAACTACTAGCAATAGCTTAAAACTCAAAGGACTTGGCGGTGCTTTACATCCCTCTAGAGGAGCCTGTTCTATAATCGATAAACCCCGATATACCTCACCATCTCTTGCTAATTCAGCCTATATACCGCCATCTTCAGCAAACCCTAAAAAGGAAGAAAAGTAAGCACAAGTATCTTAACATAAAAAAGTTAGGTCAAGGTGTAGCTCATGAGATGGGAAGCAATGGGCTACATTTTCTAAAATTAGAACACCCACGAAGATCCTTACGAAACTAAGTATTAAAGGAGGATTTAGTAGTAAATTTGAGAATAGAGAGCTCAATTGAATCGGGCCATGAAGCACGCACACACCGCCCGTCACCCTCCTCAAGTGGTAACTCCCAAAAAAACCTATTTAAATCATCACACCCACAAGAGGAGATAAGTCGTAACAAGGTAAGCATACTGGAAAGTGTGCTTGGATAACAAGATGTAGCTTAAACAAAGCATCTGGCTTACACCCAGAAGATTTCATATTAAACTGACCATCTTGAGCTAAAGCTAGCCCAAACATCTACAAACATAACTAACACTAGAAAATAAAACAAAACATTTAGTTACCTTATAAAAGTATAGGAGATAGAAATTTAACTTGGCGCTATAGAGAAAGTACCGCAAGGGAAAGATGAAAGATAAAATTAAAAGCACCACACAGCAAAGATTACCCCTTGTACCTTTTGCATAATGAGTTAGCTAGAACAACCTAACAAAGAGAACTTCAGCTAGGCCCCCCGAAACCAGACGAGCTACCCATGAACAATCTACCACAGGATGAACTCGTCTATGTTGCAAAATAGTGAGAAGATTTGTGGGTAGAGGTGAAAAGCCTAACGAGCCTGGTGATAGCTGGTTGCCCAGAACAGAATCTTAGTTCAACTTTAAACTTACCTCAAAAACCTAAAATTCCAATGTAAGTTTAAAATATAGTCTAAAAAGGTACAGCTTTTTAGACCTAGGATACAGCCTTTATTAGAGAGTAAGCATAAATATAAACCATAGTTGGCCTAAAAGCAGCCATCAATTAAGAAAGCGTTCAAGCTCAACAATCAAAGCATCTTAATGTCAAAAATAATGCAACCAACTCCTAACCTAAAACTGGGCTAATCTATTTAATAATAGAAGCAATAATGCTAATATGAGTAACAAGAAATATTTCTCCCTGCATAAGCTTATATCAGAACGGATAACCACTGATAGTTAACAACAAGATATATATAACCTAACCATAAACAAAATATCAAATTAATTGTTAACCCAACACAGGTATGCAAATTAGGGAAAGATTAAAAGAAGTAAAAGGAACTCGGCAAACACAAGCCCCGCCTGTTTACCAAAAACATCACCTCTAGCATTTCTAGTATTAGAGGCACTGCCTGCCCGGTGACGCTAGTTAAACGGCCGCGGTATCCTGACCGTGCAAAGGTAGCATAATCATTTGTTCCCTAAATAGGGACTTGTATGAACGGCCACACGAGGGCTTTACTGTCTCTTACTTCCAATCCGTGAAATTGACCTTCCCGTGAAGAGGCGGGAATATAATAATAAGACGAGAAGACCCTATGGAGCTTTAATTAACCGACCCAAAGAGACCCTATGAACCAACCGACAGGAACAACAAACCTCTATATGGGCCGGCAATTTAGGTTGGGGTGACCTCGGAGAACAAAACAACCTCCGAGTGATTTAAATCTAGACTAACTAGTCGAAAGTACTACATCACTTATTGATCCAAAAACCTTGATCAACGGAACAAGTTACCCTAGGGATAACAGCGCAATCCTATTTCAGAGTCCATATCGACAATAGGGTTTACGACCTCGATGTTGGATCAGGACATCCCGATGGTGCAGCAGCTATCAAAGGTTCGTTTGTTCAACGATTAAAGTCCTACGTGATCTGAGTTCAGACCGGAGTAATCCAGGTCGGTTTCTATCTATTTAATAACTTCTCCCAGTACGAAAGGACAAGAGAAGTGAGGCCCACTTCACCTAAGCGCCTTTAACCAAATAGATGATATAATCTTAATCTAGACAGTTTATCCAAACACACTACCCGAGAGCTCGGGTTTGTTAGGGTGGCAGAGCCCGGTAACTGCATAAAACTTAAGCTTTTATTATCAGAGGTTCAATTCCTCTCCTTAACAACATGTTTATAATTAATGTACTCTCACTTATTATTCCTATTCTCCTAGCTGTAGCCTTCCTAACCCTAGTCGAACGAAAAGTGCTAGGCTACATGCAACTTCGCAAAGGACCAAATGTCGTAGGACCATACGGCCTACTTCAACCTATCGCAGATGCTGTAAAACTCTTTACCAAAGAGCCCCTCCGACCCCTTACATCCTCCATATTAATATTCATCATAGCACCAATCCTAGCCCTCACACTAGCCCTAACCATATGAATCCCACTACCCATACCACATCCACTCATTAACATAAACCTGGGAGTACTATTTATGCTAGCTATATCAAGCCTAGCTGTCTACTCCATCCTATGATCAGGATGAGCCTCAAATTCAAAATATGCCCTAATCGGAGCCCTTCGAGCCGTCGCCCAAACAATCTCATACGAAGTCACACTAGCTATCATTCTCCTATCAGTACTACTAATAAACGGATCCTTCACACTAGCCATACTAATTACCACTCAAGAATATATATGACTAATCATTCCTGCATGACCCCTAGCCATAATATGATTTATCTCAACCCTAGCAGAGACCAATCGAGCCCCATTCGACCTGACAGAAGGAGAATCAGAACTAGTCTCCGGATTCAATGTAGAATATGCAGCAGGTCCCTTCGCCCTATTCTTCCTAGCAGAATATGCCAACATCATCATAATAAACATCCTCACAACAATCCTATTCTTCGGAGCATTCCATAACCCTTACATACCAGAACTTTATACCATCAACTTTACAGTAAAAACCCTACTCCTAACAACTACTTTCCTATGGATCCGAGCATCCTACCCACGATTCCGATATGACCAACTAATACACCTCCTATGAAAAAACTTCCTACCTCTCACCCTAGCCCTATGCATATGACACGTATCCCTACCTATCATCACAGCGAGCATCCCACCTCAAACATAAGAAATATGTCTGACAAAAGAGTTACTTTGATAGAGTAAAACATAGAGGTTTAAATCCTCTTATTTCTAGAATAATAGGAATCGAACCTAATCCTAAGAATCCAAAAATCTTCGTGCTACCATTATTACACCACATTCTAAAGTAAGGTCAGCTAAATAAGCTATCGGGCCCATACCCCGAAAATGTTGGTTTATACCCTTCCCATACTAATCAAACCCCCTATCTTTATTATTATTATATTAACCGTTATCTCAGGAACTATAATTGTAGTGACAACCTCCCACTGACTTCTAGTCTGAATTGGCTTTGAAATGAATCTATTAGCCATCATCCCCATCCTCATGAAAAAATACAACCCACGAGCCATAGAAGCAGCCACAAAATATTTCTTAACACAAGCAACCGCCTCCATGATCCTAATAATAGGAATCATTATCAATCTACTGCACTCGGGACAATGGACTGTACTAAAAGACCTTAACCCCATAGCATCAATCATAATAACAACCGCTCTAGCAATAAAACTAGGACTTGCCCCGTTCCACTTCTGAGTGCCCGAAGTTACACAAGGAATTTCTATATCATCAGGCTTAATTCTACTAACATGACAAAAAATTGCACCACTATCAATCCTCTACCAAATCTCATCCACCATTAACCCTAACCTAATCCTAACAATATCCATTTTATCAGTCATAATTGGAGGCTGAGGAGGCTTAAACCAAACACAACTACGAAAAATCATAGCATACTCCTCAATCGCCCATATAGGCTGAATAACAGCTATCATAATGTACAGCCCCACAATAATAATCTTAAACCTAACTATCTACATCATTATAACACTAACCACCTTCATACTATTTATACACAACTCCACCACAACAACAGCATCCCTATCACAAACATGAAATAAAACCCCTCTAATCACCTCACTCATCCTAATGTTAATAATATCCCTAGGAGGCCTCCCCCCACTCTCCGGATTTATCCCAAAATGAATAATCATCCAAGAACTAACTAAAAATGAATTAATCATAATGCCAACATTACTAGCCATAACAGCACTACTTAACCTATTCTTCTATATACGACTAACATACACCACCGCACTAACCATGTTCCCCTCAAACAACAGTATAAAAATAAAATGACGATTTGAATGCACAAAAAAAATTACCTTCCTGCCCCCTCTAGTTGTAATATCAACCATACTACTTCCACTCGCACCAATACTATCTATCTTGGATTAGAAGTTTAGGTTAAACTAGACCAAGAGCCTTCAAAGCTCTAAGCAAGTCCTACAGACTTAACTTCTGCACATCTAAACCATTCTAAGGACTGCAAGAATTTATCTTACATCAATTGATTGCAAATCAAACACTTTAATTAAGCTAAGTCCTCACTAGATTGGTGGGCTCTAACCCCACGAGATTTTAGTTAACAGCTAAATACCCTAATCAACTGGCTTCAATCCACTTCTCCCGCCGTCTAGAAAAAAAAGGCGGGAGAAGCCCCGGCAGCGCCAAGCTGCTTCTTTGAATTTGCAATTCAACATGACATTCACCGCAGGACTTGGTAAAAAGAGGGCTCGAACCTCTGTCTTTAGATTTACAGTCTAATGCTTACTCAGCCATTTTACCTATGTTCATAAACCGTTGACTATTTTCAACTAATCACAAAGATATTGGTACTCTTTACCTTTTATTCGGTGCCTGAGCTGGCATGGTGGGGACTGCTCTTAGTCTTCTAATCCGGGCCGAACTGGGCCAACCTGGTACACTGCTAGGAGATGATCAGATTTACAATGTAATCGTCACTGCCCATGCTTTTGTAATGATCTTCTTCATGGTGATGCCTATTATAATTGGAGGGTTCGGAAACTGATTGGTTCCATTAATAATTGGAGCTCCTGACATAGCATTTCCCCGAATAAACAACATGAGCTTCTGACTCCTCCCTCCATCCTTTCTACTCTTACTCGCCTCATCTATGGTAGAAGCCGGAGCAGGAACTGGCTGAACAGTATATCCACCCCTAGCCGGCAACCTGGCTCATGCGGGAGCATCCGTAGACCTAACTATTTTTTCACTGCACCTGGCAGGTGTCTCCTCAATCTTGGGTGCTATTAATTTCATTACTACTATTATTAATATAAAACCTCCTGCCATGTCCCAATATCAAACACCTTTATTTGTATGATCAGTCTTAATCACTGCTGTCTTACTACTTCTATCACTTCCAGTCTTAGCAGCGGGAATCACTATATTACTAACAGATCGAAACCTAAACACCACATTCTTTGACCCCGCTGGGGGAGGAGATCCTATCTTATACCAACACTTATTCTGATTCTTTGGCCATCCAGAAGTTTACATTTTAATCCTACCCGGTTTTGGAATAATCTCACATATTGTTACCTACTATTCAGGTAAAAAAGAACCCTTTGGCTACATGGGAATAGTTTGAGCCATGATATCAATCGGCTTCTTGGGCTTTATCGTATGAGCCCATCACATGTTTACTGTAGGAATGGATGTAGACACACGAGCATACTTTACATCAGCCACTATAATTATTGCCATTCCTACCGGGGTAAAAGTATTTAGTTGACTGGCTACTCTTCATGGAGGTAATATTAAATGGTCCCCTGCTATATTATGAGCCTTAGGCTTTATTTTCCTATTTACCGTAGGAGGCCTAACGGGAATTGTACTAGCAAACTCTTCATTAGACATTGTTCTTCACGATACATATTACGTAGTGGCCCACTTTCACTATGTCTTGTCAATAGGAGCTGTATTCGCTATTATAGGAGGCTTCGTCCATTGATTCCCCCTATTCTCAGGATATACCCTTGACAACACTTGAGCAAAGATTCACTTTACGATTATGTTTGTAGGAGTCAATATAACGTTCTTCCCTCAGCACTTCTTAGGTCTGTCTGGAATACCGCGACGTTATTCTGACTATCCAGATGCATACACAACTTGAAATACGATTTCCTCAATGGGCTCTTTCATCTCATTAACGGCAGTCATGTTAATAGTTTTCATAGTGTGAGAAGCTTTCGCATCCAAGCGAGAGGTGGCCATAGTAGAACTAACCACAACTAATCTTGAGTGATTGCATGGATGTCCCCCTCCGTACCACACATTTGAAGAGCCAACTTACGTATTATTAAAATAAGAAAGGAAGGAATCGAACCCTCTTTAACTGGTTTCAAGCCAATGCCATAACCATTATGTCTTTCTCAATTAAGAAGTATTAGTAAAACAATTACATAACTTTGTCGAAGTTAAATTATAGGCTTAAATCCTATATGCTTCAATGGCATACCCCTTTCAACTAGGTTTCCAAGATGCTACATCCCCCATTATAGAAGAACTCCTACACTTTCACGACCACACACTAATAATTGTATTTTTAATCAGCTCTTTAGTTCTTTATATTATCTCGTTGATGTTAACAACCAAGCTCACGCACACGAGTACAATAGATGCTCAAGAAGTAGAAACCATCTGAACCATCCTACCTGCTATTATCCTGATTCTTATCGCCCTACCCTCCTTACGAATTCTCTATATAATAGATGAAATCAACAACCCCTCCCTCACAGTAAAAACCATAGGACATCAATGGTATTGAAGTTATGAGTACACTGACTACGAAGACTTGAATTTTGACTCTTACATAATTCCTACCCAAGAGCTAAAACCTGGAGAACTTCGGCTATTAGAAGTTGACAACCGAGTAGTTTTACCAATAGAAATGACCATTCGCATGTTAATCTCATCAGAAGATGTGTTACACTCATGAGCCGTCCCATCCCTAGGCCTAAAAACTGATGCTATCCCAGGCCGATTGAATCAAACAACTCTAATAGCTACACGACCTGGTTTATATTATGGCCAATGCTCAGAAATCTGTGGCTCAAACCATAGCTTCATACCCATTGTTCTCGAATTAGTCCCACTAACGTACTTTGAAAAATGATCTGCATCTATAATGTAAATTCATTAAGAAGCTAAATAAGCATTAACCTTTTAAGTTAAAGACTGGGGGTTTAAATCTCCCCTTAATGATATGCCACAACTAGATACATCCACCTGATCTATTACTATTATATCAATAATTATAACACTATTTATTGTATTCCAACTAAAAATCTCAAAATATTTATATCCATCAAACCCAGAGCCTAAATCCATAACCACACTAAAACAACTTAGTCCCTGAGAAAAAAAATGAACGAAAATCTATTCGCCTCTTTCACTACCCCAACAATAATAGGACTACCTATTGTTATTTTAATTATTATATTTCCAAGTATTTTATTTCCTTCACCTAACCGACTAATCAATAACCGTCTAGTTTCACTCCAACAATGACTAGTACAATTAGCATCAAAACAAATACTGGCTATTCATAACCATAAAGGACAAACCTGAGCCCTAATACTAATATCCCTAATTCTATTTATTGGGTCGACAAACTTATTAGGCCTATTACCCCACTCATTCACCCCGACTACCCAATTATCAATAAATTTAGGAATAGCTATCCCACTATGAGCCGGCACTGTAATTACCGGATTTCGCCACAAGACTAAAGCATCTCTGGCCCACTTTCTACCACAAGGAACACCTGTCCCCCTAATTCCTATGCTTGTAGTCATTGAGACTATCAGCCTCTTTATCCAACCCATAGCTCTCGCCGTACGACTTACAGCCAACATCACCGCAGGTCACTTATTAATACATCTAATTGGAGGAGCCGCCCTGGCCCTGATAAACATTAGCACCTCTATTGCCTTAATTACCTTTACCATTCTTATTTTACTAACAATCCTTGAATTTGCCGTAGCCCTAATCCAAGCCTACGTTTTTACCCTATTAGTAAGCCTATACTTACATGATAACACCTAATGACCCACCAAACCCATGCATACCACATAGTCAACCCTAGCCCATGGCCACTCACAGGAGCCCTTTCAGCCCTCTTAATAACCTCAGGCCTGGCTATATGATTCCACTACAACTCAACACTGCTGCTAACCCTTGGAATAACTACCAACCTACTAACTATATATCAATGATGACGAGACATTATCCGAGAAAGCACATTCCAAGGCCATCATACACCTATTGTTCAAAAAGGCCTTCGATACGGAATAATCCTTTTTATCATCTCAGAAGTATTCTTTTTCGCAGGCTTCTTCTGGGCCTTCTACCACTCAAGCCTAGCCCCAACCCCCGAGCTAGGAGGATGCTGACCACCAACAGGCATTATTCCCCTGAACCCCCTGGAAGTTCCACTACTTAATACCTCCGTGCTTCTAGCCTCCGGAGTATCAATCACCTGAGCTCACCACAGTTTAATGGAAGGAAATCGAAAACACATGCTCCAAGCACTATTTATTACAATCTCTTTAGGGGTCTACTTTACACTCCTCCAAGCCTCCGAATACTATGAAACATCATTCACGATCTCGGACGGAGTATACGGATCTACCTTCTTCATGGCTACAGGATTCCATGGGCTACATGTAATTATTGGCTCTACTTTCCTAATTGTATGCTTCTTACGCCAACTAAAATACCACTTTACATCAAATCACCACTTCGGATTTGAAGCCGCCGCCTGATATTGACACTTCGTAGACGTAGTTTGACTATTCCTATACGTTTCTATTTATTGATGAGGATCCTATTCCTTTAGTATTAATAAGTACAGTTGACTTCCAATCAACCAGTTTCGGTATAACCCGAAAAGGAATAATAAATGTAATACTTGCCTTACTTACCAACACACTTCTGTCCACACTACTTGTGCTCATCGCATTCTGATTACCCCAACTAAACATTTATGCTGAAAAAGCAAGCCCCTATGAATGCGGATTTGATCCTATAGGGTCCGCCCGCCTACCTTTCTCCATAAAATTCTTCTTGGTAGCCATTACATTCTTGCTATTTGACCTAGAAATTGCACTACTACTCCCCCTTCCCTGAGCCTCACAAACAGACAAACTACCAACCATACTCACTATAGCCCTTCTACTAATCTCATTACTAGCCGCAAGCCTAGCCTACGAATGAACCCAAAAAGGACTAGAATGAACTGAATATGATAATTAGTTTAAACCAAAACAAATGATTTCGACTCATTAGATTATAGCTCACCCTATAATTATCAAATGTCCGTAGTCTACATTAATATTTTCCTGGCTTTCATCATGTCACTTATAGGACTACTAATATATCGATCCCACTTAATGTCTTCCCTCCTGTGTCTAGAAGGTATGATACTATCCCTATTCATTATAATAACCGTAGCTATCCTAAACAATCATCTCACACTAGCCAGCATAGCCCCCATTATCCTATTAGTATTTGCAGCTTGTGAGGCAGCACTAGGTTTATCTCTACTAGTAATAGTATCAAATACATACGGCACTGACTATGTACAAAACCTAAACCTCCTACAATGCTAAAAATTATTATCCCCACTGCTATACTCATACCAATAACATGATTATCAAAACCTAGTATAATCTGAATCAACTCAACAACCTACAGCCTACTAATTAGTCTTATTAGCCTCTCCTACCTAAACCAATTAGGTGACAATAGTCTAAATTTTTCACTATTATTTTTCTCAGATTCACTCTCCGCACCTTTACTAGTACTAACAACATGACTCCTACCGCTAATACTCATAGCCAGCCAATCACACCTATCAAAAGAAACTCCTGGTCGAAAAAAACTATACATCACAATACTCACTCTCCTGCAGCTTCTTTTGATTATAACATTTACCGCTACAGAACTAATTATATTTTACATTTTATTTGAAGCCACATTAATCCCCACCTTAATCATCATTACCCGATGGGGTAACCAGACAGAGCGATTAAACGCCGGTCTATACTTTTTATTTTACACTCTAGTAGGCTCACTACCCCTTTTAGTCGCACTACTATATATCCAAAATACAACAGGAACTTTAAATTTCCTGATCATTCAATACTGAGCCAAGCCTATCTCAACCACCTGGTCCAATATTTTCCTCTGACTAGCATGCATGATAGCATTTATAGTAAAAATACCTCTATATGGACTCCACCTATGACTGCCAAAAGCACATGTTGAAGCCCCCATCGCTGGTTCAATAGTACTTGCCGCCGTATTACTAAAACTAGGAGGATACGGAATAATGCGTATTACAGTTCTACTTAACCCCGCAACGAACCAAATGGCATACCCCTTTATAATACTATCCCTGTGAGGAATAGTTATAACAAGCTCCATTTGCCTACGCCAAACAGACCTAAAATCCCTAATCGCATACTCATCCGTAAGTCACATGGCCCTAGTAATTGTAGCAGTACTGATCCAAACACCCTGAAGCTATATAGGAGCTACAGCCCTAATAATTGCTCATGGACTAACCTCATCTATGCTATTCTGCCTCGCAAACTCAAACTATGAACGAGTACATAGCCGAACAATAATCCTAGCCCGGGGCCTACAAACTATCCTCCCCCTAATAGCTGCCTGATGATTACTAGCTAGCCTCGCAAACCTAGCCTTACCGCCCACAATCAATCTAATCGGAGAGCTATTCGTAGTAATAGCCTCCTTCTCATGATCAAACATAACCATTATCCTAATGGGTACTAATATCATCATTACAGCCCTATACTCCCTCTACATACTTATTATAACTCAACGAGGCAAATACACACACCACATTAAAAATATCAACCCATCATTTACACGAGAAAACGCCCTAATAGCCCTCCACCTACTCCCCCTTCTCCTCTTATCACTTAATCCTAAGATTGTACTAGGCCCCATTTACTGTAAATATAGTTTAATAAAAACATCAGATTGTGAATCTAATAATGGAAGTGCAAGTCTTCTTATTTACCGAAAAAGTATGCAAGAACTGCTAATTCATGCCTCCACGTATAAAAACGTGGCTTTTTCAACTTTTATAGGATAGAAGTAATCCATTGGTCTTAGGAACCAAAAAATTGGTGCAACTCCAAATAAAAGTAATAAACCTATTTACCCCACTTATACTAACTGCAATATCTATTCTACTCCTGCCCATCATTATATCCAACACCCAACTGTATAAAAACAGCCTATATCCCTACTATGTAAAAACCACAATCTCTTACGCCTTCATCATCAGCATAATCCCAACTATAATATTTATCTCCTCAGGACAAGAAGCAGTTATTTCAAACTGACACTGACTATCAATCCAAACTCTCAAGCTATCACTAAGCTTTAAAATAGATTATTTCTCAACCATCTTTATCCCCGTAGCGCTTTTCGTCACATGGTCCATCATAGAATTCTCAATGTGGTACATATACTCAGACCCATACATCAACCGATTCTTTAAATATCTCCTCATATTCCTAATCACTATGATAATTCTAGTTACCGCCAACAATCTATTTCAACTATTCATCGGCTGAGAGGGAGTGGGAATTATATCTTTTCTACTTATCGGATGATGATATGGCCGAGCAGATGCAAACACTGCCGCCCTACAAGCAATTCTATACAACCGCATTGGAGACGTAGGCTTTATCATAGCCATAGCATGATTTCTCACCAACTCAAACGCATGGGACTTCCAACAAATCTTTATCACCCAACACGAGAACCTAAATATTCCATTACTAGGACTCCTATTAGCAGCCACAGGCAAATCCGCCCAATTCGGCCTACATCCGTGACTGCCATCAGCCATAGAAGGCCCAACTCCTGTCTCCGCCCTACTCCACTCAAGTACAATAGTCGTAGCAGGGGTCTTCTTACTTATCCGCTTTTACCCGCTCATAGAACAAAACAAAACTATACAAACTCTCACCCTATGTTTAGGAGCTATTACAACCTTGTTCACAGCTATCTGTGCTCTCACACAAAATGATATCAAAAAAATTGTTGCCTTTTCAACCTCAAGCCAACTGGGCCTAATAATTGTAACCATTGGGATTAACCAACCTTACCTCGCATTTCTACACATTTGCACACACGCATTCTTCAAAGCCATGCTATTCATATGTTCAGGGTCAATTATCCACAATCTGAACGACGAACAAGACATTCGAAAAATAGGCGGGTTATATAAACCAATGCCCTTCACCACTACCTCCCTAATCATTGGAAGCCTCGCACTTACAGGTATACCTTTCCTAACAGGTTTTTATTCCAAAGACCTAATCATCGAGACAGCCAACACGTCGTATACCAACGCCTGAGCCCTACTAATTACTCTCATTGCCACATCCCTTACAGCTGCCTACAGTACTCGAATTATATTCTTTGTGCTACTAGGACAACCACGATTCAATACCTTAAATCTAATCAATGAAAATAACACCCACCTCATCAACTCCATTAAACGTCTCTTAATTGGAAGTATCTTTGCAGGATACCTAATTTCTTACAATATCCCCCCAACAACTATCCCACAAATAACTATACCTTACTATCTAAAACTAACTGCTCTTGCCGTGACTATCGCAGGCTTCATCCTAGCATTAGAACTTAATCTCGCGGCTAAAAACTTAAAATTCATATACCCCTCAAACCTCTTTAAGTTTTCTAACCTCTTAGGGTACTTTCCAATTGTAATACACCGCCTCCCATCAAAAATGAGCCTAACTATGAGCCAAAAATCCGCATCGATACTATTAGACATAATTTGACTAGAAAATGTGTTACCAAAATCCATCTCCTTATTCCAAATAAAAATGTCAACTACTGTATCTAATCAGAAAGGACTAGTCAAACTCTACTTTTTATCTTTCATAATCACCCTAGCCCTCAGCCTAATCTTACTTAATTCCCACGAGTAACTTCCATAATCACCAATACACCAATAAGCAAAGACCAGCCAGTGACAACCACTAATCAAGTTCCATAACTATATAACGCCGCAATTCCCATAGCCTCCTCACTAAAAAACCCTGAATCACCTGTATCATAAATCACCCAATCACCTGCACCATTAAACTTAAATACGACTTCTACCTCATCCTCTTTTAAAATATAACAAGCAGTTAATAATTCTGCTAACACCCCCGTAATAAACATTGCTAGTACAGCCTTATTAGACGTCCACGCCTCAGGATAAGGCTCAGTAGCCATAGCCGTAGTATATCCAAACACTACGAGTATACCCCCTAAATAAATTAAGAAAACCATTAAACCTAAAAATGATCCCCCAAAATTCAACACAATACCACAACCAACACCACCAGCCACAATTAAACCAAACCCACCATAAATTGGAGAAGGCTTTGAAGAAAAACTTACAAAGCTCACTACAAAAACTGTACTTAAAATAAATACAATGTATGTTATCATTATTCTCACATGGAATTTAACCATGACTAATGATATGAAAAACCATCGTTGTATTTCAACTATAAGAACTTAATGACCAACATTCGAAAATCACACCCTCTTATCAAAATTATTAACCACTCATTCATCGATCTACCCGCCCCATCTAACATCTCAGCATGATGAAACTTCGGCTCCCTCCTAGGAGTCTGCCTAATCTTACAAATCCTCACCGGCCTCTTTTTGGCCATACACTACACATCAGACACAATAACCGCCTTTTCATCAGTTACCCACATCTGTCGCGACGTTAATTATGGCTGAATCATCCGATATTTGCACGCCAACGGAGCTTCTATATTCTTTATCTGCCTGTACATACATGTAGGACGGGGAATATATTACGGCTCTTACACCTTCTCAGAGACATGAAACATTGGAATCATACTATTATTTACAGTCATAGCCACAGCTTTTATGGGGTATGTCCTACCATGAGGCCAAATATCCTTCTGAGGAGCAACCGTAATCACTAACCTCCTGTCAGCAATTCCATACATCGGGACTGGACTAGTAGAATGAATCTGAGGGGGCTTCTCAGTAGACAAAGCCACCCTAACACGATTCTTTGCCTTCCACTTCATTCTTCCATTCATTATCTCAGCCTTAGCAGCAGTACACCTCTTATTCCTTCACGAAACAGGATCTAACAACCCCTCAGGAATCACATCCGATTCAGACAAAATCCCATTCCACCCATACTATACAATCAAAGACATCCTAGGTCTTCTAGTACTAGTTTTAACACTCATACTACTCGTCCTATTTTCACCAGACCTGCTAGGAGACCCAGACAACTACATCCCAGCCAACCCTTTAAATACCCCTCCCCATATTAAACCTGAATGATATTTCCTATTCGCATACGCTATTCTCCGATCCATCCCCAACAAACTAGGGGGAGTCCTAGCCCTAGTACTCTCCATCCTAGTACTAGCAATCACTCCAATCCTCCACACCTCCAAGCAACGAGGAATAATGTTTCGACCACTAAGCCAATGTATATTCTGACTCCTAGTAGCAGATCTCCTAACCCTAACATGAATCGGTGGCCAACCCGTGGAACATCCATTCATCACCATCGGCCAACTAGCCTCCATCCTATATTTCTCAACCCTCCTAATCCTAATACCCATCTCAGGCATTATTGAAAACCACCTACTTAAATGAAGAGTCTTTGTAGTATATGAAATACTTTGGTCTTGTAAACCAAAAAAGGAGAACATATGCCCTCCCTAAGACTTCAAGGAAGAAGCAACAGCCCCACTATCAGCACCCAAAGCTGAAATTCTTTCTTAAACTATTCCTTGCCAATACCAGAAAGCAACCCCATAACTTTCATAATTCATATATTGCATATACCCATACTGTGCTTGCCCAGTATGTCCTTATTTCCCCACAAAAAAACCAAGTAAAAACCCCCAAGTACCACAATCCAAAACACACAATGTAAAATTACTCTATTAACCACCAACTCACCCCAACTAGTATTATACACCTATATTACATAAGACATACTATGTATATCGTGCATTAATCGCTAGTCCCCATGAATATTAAGCATGTACAGTAGTTTATATATATTACATAAGACATAATAGTGCTTAATCGTGCATTCACTTTAAGTCTAGGACAGTCCTCAATGGACCTCAACTATCCGGAAGAGCTTAATCACCTGGCCTCGAGAAACCAGCAATCCTTGCTCGAACGTGTACCTCTTCTCGCTCCGGGCCCATTTCAACGTGGGGGTTTCTATAACGGAACTATATCTGGCATCTGGTTCTTACCTCAGGGTCATGGAATTCTTGAATCCAATCCTTCAGTTCTCTCAAATAGGACATCT